AGAATGGATATTTTGGAGGATAAAAGCTAGAAAAGAATCAACCAACTCATAACGCGGGGGCAGGATTTGAACCTACGTTTTGAGATCATGAGCCTCACGAGTTGACCTACTACTCCACCCCGCGATCTCAATCGCAAAAGAAAGAAACTAGACAGATTGGCCCACCACTGAATGAATGATTCTTATTTACGTAATTTAGTAAGACCAGTTCTCTAAATCACCAATAATATCCAAAATGTTGATTATGAGAAATAGAATGAAAAAAAGAATCTCTCGGAATAACGAAACTATAACCAAGAGCCCATTTTCACATTCCTTGTGGTAGTTGGCTTACTTTGGGGCAAAAACGTCGGTGACGGAATCGTTGGAGCGAGGGAAGCGTCCGACTCCTACCTACGATATTCTTGAACCACTCAAACGAAAAGCTTTCTCGTCGAACCCGCTTATTGCGACAGTTACTGAGGCCGAGAATTAGCACTGCCATTCATTCCCCGGCGTGATATGACATGACTTTGGATACTCACCGAGGCTACTCCTGTCTGGAATCTGATTCAGGGCCAGCTAAACCACTAAGAAGTTAGCCTTACCAAATAGGCCCGTGCTTATATACTCTTTTGTGGGATCGAGAAACCTCGAAGAATCCAAAATACTTGCGATATGTCTTTTTTGAACTCAAGGTACGAAAAGAAGTAGTATAGTCACTATTTTCGTAAGTAGACCAGGAGGGTGGATGCTAACCACTTATTCGATAGATTTACTGCTTGCTATAGCTCTATCAGTGGTACAAGTTGACTAATTCAGTTTTTCTACCTCATCCAATCCAACCCAACTACTGTCGCATAAGTATTGTACCGAATATCCTTCCTCAGTTTAACAACGTCGTTCTTTCATTCCAACCCTTATGTGACGCGACATAAGTAACTAACGTACCTTACGACTAAGCGATTAGAATACCATTTCTCAGATATAGATCCCCATAAGAAAAGGCCCTCTTCTCAAAGAATGGGAATTGCGTGATATGATCAACTTTCTATCGGTTCGGAGGTATGTATGTATTTGACCCCCTTCCGGGATCGGAGAAGGCTAAAAGCAATGGATCAAGTGTACAAAGCTAGGATCGAATCTGAAAAAGGCTCTTTCCCTAAACTTGCTGGGTGCAAGAGGTCTGAGAGAGAGAGGAAAGAAAGTCGTGTAGGTATCTCAATACAAGATCCAAGCCTAAGATGAAGGGAAGGTAGGGCGCTCAGACTCGCGGTTTGGTCGGCTACAACATGGTTGAATCGCCAACTTATTTACCACCTGTGTGCGGATTCGAGGTTTATTTATTACTCGACTGAAAGGAGAGGCAGAAGGACTCGTTGTTTGTGAGAGGAAATTGATTACTCGACTGTTAAGGAGAGGTACGAAGGACTCCTTAGAAGTGAGAGGAGCGAAGGTTAAGACCTGCCAGGAGAGGAGAGAAGGTGCTAGGTAGAAAAGTAAGGCATACTACAACTCCTACTACTACTAGAAAGGTAGAAAGGCATAAAGCAAGGTAATCAGGAAAGGCAGATGGAATAGAAGAGAGAACGAAAGCTACTAGAACACTAGCAAGGAAGTTACAATCTGAACAGGAAGGCATTTGAAGAAAGAGACCAAAAAGAGATAGCAGAAGCGAACAAATTGATATCAACGTTGGGGATATCCTCAGAAGAATAAAGCACGGGTCTTTTCGCTATTATTTTCATTTTATCCTACTCATTTTATTAAAGGTAACTATCTAAGTTTCATAGAGAAATGGATATAGAATCTTTGAAAAAGACTTTTCTTTTATTCTTATTCATTTGATTCTTATTCATTACCTCGAAAATGGATCCTTACGGCGCTTCCTCTATCAATTAGATCCTTTATCCATAGAATAAAGTATCTAGGCATATCTTTTTTTTTCATATTTCAACTTCTACGAAGTTTCTTTCCTTGCTACAGCTGATAAAAATCGTTGTTTTGGACGATGCATACGTAGCAAGCCTTTTTTTGTTCTAGTATTTAATAGTGGCTTTGCTCTTCACTTTCTTTCCTTTTTTCTTTCTCTTTCTATAGTGGAGATAGCCGCACGTAATGACAGATCACAGCCATATTATTAAAAGCTTGTGGTAAGAATGGGTTAATGATCTATTTCGTTACTGGAGTCATAGACCAACTAGCAGAAAGTCACTTGCTCAATCCCAGTTCCTTTACTTTTAAAAGAGGACTAATGTCAGGCTTTCGAAAGGGAGTCAAAGGGCATGCGCATATAGATATTATAGGACTACGTTTCGTTTTCTTGGAGCTAAAGCTACCTAGGACAGAAGGTACGGAGTCCTGCTTGGGACGCTCTAGATAAGATAGGAGCTTTATTTCATCCTGATATAAATTCTATATGAACTCCTTCTTTCAGTCGAAAAGGAGACCTCCTTCGTTAAGCACTCGAGTACCTATCTTACCTCTGAGATCTCTTGGTCCTACCAATAGTCATTACCTA